AAATCTTATATCTGCCCTTCCCGAGAAAGATAAAAATTTTTCATTATCATTATTGTAAAGGTCGATGGGGAAAATAAGACTCCCCACCACCAAAATCTGATTGAAAATATACTAAATACTAAAAAAAAAGAAAAATACAATATTTTTGATTTCTTTAGATTTCAGAAAATACAAGAATTTTTCTTTTTATCTTATAAGAAAAGAATAAGATAAGATTAAAAGTCTAGGACTGCCAATTCTTTTATTATTTAATATAGAAATATAGATATAGATATTAACAAATATAGATATAGATAATTACTGATCCAATTTTTTGAGTCAAATCCATTCTGATTATTCCAATCTTTTAGGACTTAGTTGTTTGTCGTACAAAAAAACTTTTTGAATTCCCGGTAGAAAGAGATTTCCCTAATGACAAAGCTTTTAACGCTGCCCAATATCCTTTCCTTTTCCAAATATTTTTACGAATACGCTTTTTTGATATCGAAGTACGTTTTTTTGGAACTGCCATTTAAAAATGAAGAAGTTACTCATTGTTATAGTTGGATGTGAAAGACATCTATTGTTCAAAACCAATTATTTTTTCTTATTCATGATCTATTTTTCTCTAAAAAAGATTCTCTTCATAATCATAAAAAAGAAATATAGATATATCTGTAAAAATTTGATCAAAAATGACTCGAAATAACATAAAAAATTTTTGATTCCATACACTATTCGTAAAACCAAAAATTTTTGGTTTGGAACTCTTAATTCTCGTTGTTTATATCTCAAAGTTATATCTTTAGAATCTGCTATGTGATAGAAATCAAACTTAATAAAATAAATAAAGAGCCTAAAAGACCTTTATTTTCGTCATTCTATTCTATACTTTATTTACATGTAATAAAATACCTCAAAGGATTGTAAACTTCCTTTTCTTCCACTTCCAGTTCCTATGTTAATAGGGGTGGGACTTCTTCTTTTTCCGACGGCAACAAAAAGTCTTCGCCGTATGTGGGCTTTTCAGAGCGTTTTATTGTTAAGTATAGTCATGATTTTTTCCATGAATCTGTCTATTCAGCAAATAAATAGCAGTTCTGTCTATCAATATGTATGGTCTTGGATTATCAATAATGATTTTTCTTTAGAATTCGGATACTTAATCGATCCACTTACTTCTATTATGTCAATATTAATCACTACTGTTGGAATTTTAGTTCTTATTTATAGTGATAATTATATGTCTCATGATCATGGATATCTGAGATTTTTTGCTTATATGAGTTTTTTCAGTACTTCCATGTTGGGATTAGTTACTAGTTCAAATTTGATACAAATTTATATTTTTTGGGAATTGGTTGGAATGTGTTCGTATCTATTAATAGGATTTTGGTTCACACGACCTGTTGCAGCAAAGGCTTGTCAAAAAGCGTTTGTAACTAATCGTGTTGGTGATTTTGGTTTATTATTAGGCATTTTGGGGTTTTATTGGGTAACAGGAAGTTTCGAATTTCGCGATTTATTCCAAATATTAAATAACTTGATTTCTACTAATGAGGTCAATTTTTTATTTGTTACTTTGTGCGCTGTTCTATTATTTGGCGGTGCTATTGCTAAATCTGCACAATTTCCCCTTCATGTATGGTTACCTGATGCAATGGAAGGGCCGACTCCTATTTCAGCTCTTATACATGCTGCTACGATGGTAGCAGCAGGAATTTTTCTTGTAGCTCGACTTATGCCTCTTTTCATAGTCATACCCCACATCATGAATTTTATCTTTTTTATAGGGATAATAACAGTTTTTTTAGGAGCTACTTTAGCTCTTGCTCAAAAAGACATTAAGAGGGGTTTAGCCTATTCTACAATGTCTCAATTGGGTTATATGATGTTAGCTCTAGGTATGGGGTCTTATCGCAGTGCTTTATTTCATTTGATTACTCATGCTTATTCCAAAGCATTATTGTTTTTAGGATCGGGATCTGTTATTCATTCGATGGAAACTCTTGTTGGATATTGTCCAGAAAAAAGCCAGAACATGGTACTTATGGGAGGTTTAACAAAACATGTACCAATTACTAAAAATTCTTTTTTATTAGGTACACTTTCTCTTTGCGGTATTCCACCCCTTGCTTGTTTTTGGTCCAAAGATGAAATCCTTAATGATAGTTGGTTGTATTCACCTATTTTTGCAATAATAGCTTGGTCTACGGCGGGATTAACCGCATTTTATATGTGTCGGATTTATTTACTTACTTTTGAAGGACATTTAAACGTTCATTTTCAAAATTACAGTGGAAAAAGGAATACCCCCTTGTATTCAATATCTCTATGGGGTAAAGAAGGTTCAAAAATAACTAAAAAAAACTTTCCTTTGCTAAATTTATTAAAAATGAACAAGAATGAACGTCTTTCTTTTTTTTCAAATTCAAATCAAGTATATAAATTTGAGAAATTTGATGAGAATGTAAGAAATCCAATCCAACCCTTTCTTTATATTCCGACTTTTGATCGGATA